ATTTGATTCTAATAATACCTGGTTTGCTAATGAATCCCTTGATTTATTTGAAAAACAAGTAGGACCCCCTTTCTCTAGCTTATTAGGGGCCTACCAAGGAGTTCCATTAGTGACTGGTAGATTGGCTCAGGCCATTGAAGGTGGTGGGAAGCGGAGGATCTTTGCTATATGTAATTATATAAAACAAAGACTTCTGCATCCCGTCCATATTTGGGCTATGACTGTACTATCAAGTCTTAAGACTGATGGTACATTCAACCAAGAACGTCCGTTGCAGTATCTAAGACTTAAAAGACCGAAGTCTTGTTACTCTTTTGATTTAAAATCAGCAACAGACCGTTGGCCATTGAGTGTTATATACACCTTAATCGAAATGATTTGGGGTAGTACTTTAGCATCTTCAATAGTCAACAGTTCTTTGGGTCTTAACACCTTTCTCGTATCACCTCCTATGGTGAAGAAGATTAGTGAAGTAGCCTTTCTTACTGGACAACCGTTAGGTTACTACGGTTCATGGTCACTGTTCTCGCTGTCCCATCACTATATAGTGTGGTTGGCGACTTTGAAGGCTTATCCGCTACGAAGCACCCCGTTTGTTGATTATGCCCTTCTTGGTGATGATATCCTAATCACCGACAAGAAGGTGGCCAATCAGTACAGTAGGTTATTGGATAGACTCAGTGTTACCATTTCATTTGCTAAATCAATAGTATCTGAAAATGGAACAATTGAGTTTGCTAAGAGGTTTTGGATACGAGATATGCAAAAAGATATCTCTCCCATCTCTCTCAAAGCTTTAACCTCCTGTAGAACGACTGTAGGCCTGTGCCAATTGTCCTGCCGATACTCGATAGAAATATCGACTTTACAAAGGCTAGCGGGTGCAGGTTATAAGGTCCGTTCTCGCCTGATGTCTACTCAGTCACCACGATGGGAAAGACTAAAGGCGGCTGCTTGTAAACCAAACAGGTTACATCTATTACCTCTTGAATTTTGGATTGGAAGGGCTAAAAGTAGCGCCTCAATCCTTATTTGAAGGCGAAAATAATAGATTATCTGCGTGAGGCTGTAAAGCCTAAGCAGATACAAATCTTTCCAAAAGATTTGGTATTTGATGGAGAACGGGAAATCCTTGAGCGGGCTGTTATCCTTAATTGGATGAAACAGTGGTTGACTTGGCTTTCTTGGTATCATACTGTAGCATTATCACCAGATGTGACCATTGATCAACTATTTGATGTTCCTATGTGTGCCACTTCTTGGAAACGATCAAACGAAGATTATGAATTAATCAAGTTTGGGTACGTTTGGAAGTGTTACGATATGGGAGCAGGTTGGAACCTTTCAACTACACCTAGGTGGTTGTTTGGTCCTCCAACTCTCAGTTTTATATTGGTTGATCAATAGGTATTTGGTGGTCTTCACGGCAAGGATCTCCTTATCAGTCCTAAGGATTTACCATCCTTACGGAAAATGGATATAGATGATAAGAATTTAGGTGCATCTGAGCACATAAACCCTTTTGGTAAAATTCCGCAAGGAAGGGTGACCAAGAGGGCGATTGTGGTTGCAGTCTGGTTAACTGCTTCCACAAACACCCAGCCTGCTGATAGGTATTATGTAATAGAAGAATCAGGATCTGCGAGATATGGATATGAAACTGGATATGCTCGAACCGGACCGCATCTCGATTTGCACATGGATAATCTGCTGTATTACCCTAAAGAGTCATACTCATATCCAGGGCATTTTGTCCTTGAAAGAGCGTCATCAGTCTAGCTCGTCATGACTCGATCATGACCTTAGGCGGAATTGGTCTTGGCCGGAAGAACGAAAGATACCGGCAAGCACAGAGCAGCCGTCAAAAGGGGTTCCGTAGAGTGGTCTAACCCCAGGGTAATCCTTGGAGCTTTCTCCATGCCCGACAAAGAGAACTTGGTGTGAATCGGGGTAGCTAGCTACCAGCTCGTCTAACTAATGTACTGATGTAATTCCATGCAAATATGGCTACCCGGCGAACATGAGGTCCCACTCACTATTCATGGCCAGACAAAAAGGGACCACTAGCCTAGAGAATCAAATAGGGAATAGGCCCTGAGTTCACCCGCTTGCCCGAAGATGAAGGGGAAGAAAGGGATGCCAGGGACAGAGTAACCGGAGGGGGCATGAAATGAACCCGGAAGGGAAGCCACAGGAGCAGGAGTGGAGAGAAAGCGAAAGAGGAAAGGTGTTTTCCCATTCGATTGATCGATTCAGAGTCCCGAACCGAAGCCCAAGCCCATACTCTGACTAAGAAAAGTGGAAGTTCCTACCCTGGGAACATTGACATACGATCTTTCCGGATTAGGGAGCAGAGTATGAACCTGAAACCAATATGAAAGAAAGTCATCAAGCAAGATAGCAAGTGTCAAGTGTAGGTCTCCCATTCTATTACTGGGAGTTAGAACATGAAATGAAGAAGTAATAAAGAACGTTACCGCCCCAAATCTCATTGATTAGGTCTTCTGGATCACCTGATAATCGTCTAATCAAACAAATGTCATGACCTAATGGACTTTAGGACTAAAGCAGAGAAAGAGATGTCCTTGTCAGAGGACCGAGCCACTCGAACAAAGTGAGATTAGCGGAATGCAACTTCTTGACCGACGAGCTTCAATATGAGCTTCGAGAAAAGCATGCAAAGCACACTAACCTAACTCAATGAAGGCGACTGCCAGCACTGACTCAGACACACACGTGGGCGGTTGAGTAGTGGGTTGATTTGATCAGAAAAGTAGTATACCTCCGACTGAATCAATATCGCGTTCTCCTTTGCTGCTATGAAGGAAAGCGGTATGGATAGGAAAGCACAAGTTCCGAGTAAGCGGCTTATAAAGTCTTCTCTTGTACCTGGACCGTCGGCTTATATCTTCGGCTTAGTTGGAAAACCCTCCTATCGCTAAAAAGCGAGGTTTTCACCAGCACTTGAGCTAGTAGCCACTTTCTTAGATAGGGCTTTCGGCTAGTTTGTGTAAGCGTCTTTGTAAGCAATACCCCGAAAACTCCGACAAAAGAGATTGAATGCCAGGTTAGTTCACTTATTTCGGGCATCATCTTACGTCATTCGTTAAAGCGCTTTCTATAAGCCTTTAATTTAAGGACGTTTTAAAGAAGAGAAAAAGTTCCGCCTTGTCCTTAGATAGAAGAAGAAGAGGAGAAGCAAGAATGGCAATAACCTCCGCTATTTCCGCTTCGGAATTGCTACTAGAAGGGAAAATCTCTTTAGAGAAGGAAAGTCCTAATGAAAGCTGGAAGGTAAGTCAATTCTTTTAGGATAGATCGAAAGTTCCATCGATTTAGGTGTAGGAGGAGTAAGGGCTTTTAGCCTAGGAAGACGACGGTGCTAGAGAATCAGTGATTGGGGGAATAATGATTGTCGAAGGGAGGTAGCGGTCTAAGCCTCTTAGGCTTGGCACAGGAACTCTTCTCTCACCCGCTGGAAGGAAGTGATGTGACCCTGGTAGGATGAATTGAATTAGCTAACGAATCTTCCGTAATGCTTGCAAAGAAATCAGAAGAAAGGCTTCTGCCCCTTGGCGACTCGGAACGAATGGGAAGAAGTGAATCAGAAATGAACTTATATAAGAGCGCTTATTCCGCTTCCTTCTACTCTTGAAAGGTGACACTTTCACGACGTTGGATAAATACCATTTGAAGTTAAGGAGCTAACCTCCAACCTCTTCTTTAAAGCTATCTAAGAGTGGTTGGGTATCTGCCTTAAGGCTTAGAAATCCTCGACCTTATGATACATTCGGTAAGCAGCGCCTCCCCAGCCACAACAACCCCCCGTTCACCAGCCTCCTATACAAGAGCATACTGGTGAACATATGTCTCTGGAAAATTGGGAGCGGCTTCTTCAAAATCACAAGGAGGTTGCCGCGGTGATTCAAGAGATTCACCGGGAACTCCACACACGCGTTCCGGGGGGTTTTCAAGCCGAGCGCCTCACAGAAATGCTGGAGGAGAGACACGGGGGGGAAAGGATGGGGGAAATCCTCCAGAGTCTCCAAACGGAGAGACGCCATAGCCCCTACTTTCGGGAAGTCCAAACGGATTTCCGAAACTTACGGGGTTCTGGAGGTACGGAGATGCAACTGCGAAAGGAATGGCAGGGGCGCGCATGACCCCTCCAGTCAAGAATTAGGGCCTTACAATCACTAGCCAATATGCTTTTCTCTCATGCCTTTCTTCGTTCATGGTTCGATGATTCTTCTTCGCCTTGTTGTGTTGGCTTGTTCAATCAATCTCATAGGTTCCTATGGCTCGTCCTATAAGAAAGGGGATATACCATAACCATAGGGAAGTAAAGGTGCGAAAAAGAAGCTTTTTCTGAGCGTATATAGTGGTATAGTCCTTAATGCGCAGGAGCAAGAAAAGGGATGCGCCTTACTAAGCAAGAAAGGGGAAATTGAAGACTGAGAACATACGAGGTCGGCACTAAGAGACTGACTTAAGAAATTACTTAAGTCAAGTTCTTGTGCTATATATCGTTCGTGATCCTTCGACATTATTGAAGGGAGGGGGCTCGACCTGAAGCCTTTAAATAGAGTCCCATCCGCCTCCCCGGTTCCACGCGCCCTTACTAGTAAAGGCTCCCATTGGGAGAAGCAGAAATTGTTGAGTGAGCGATCCGGCCTCTAGCCCTTCAATGATGGATTTGTCTTCAAAAAAACCCCGACCTCGGTAGAAAACGAACGGCGGCGTGAAGTTGATGAGCAGGGAAGATGTCTTTTTTCTAGTTGGCCAAGCGGCCCCGTCTTCCATAGCCAGGGATTAGTCATTTAAGGATCAGTTGATGCGCTGGGATGAAAGAAAGTTCTTCGGTGCTCCTCCGGGACGAACAGTAAAGGCACATGAAGGTATTGGCTCTTACTATCGATCGGATGGAGAGAACCGCGGCGCTTTACCTTACGAATATCTAAAGGCGAAGATCTCTTTTCGACTAGCAAGTTTACGTACCTAGGTCCTAAGTTTCTCATTACTCGGTGAAGTCTGATTTGAGCCCTGGTCAAACTGATCTCTCCGGCGGGCGGAGGATGGTCTCATATTAGCAATGTTTTGATTGCGCCTATCTGTCGTTGCCAATGAACCGATCACCAAGAGAAAGTATCTCTCTTAATCTTAAGGTGAAGCGCCTTTCAGCCAGCTGAAGGAAGGTCGCGTTAGCGCCCCTGCAATCAGAAAGCCTTTTGATAACCTTACTACTAATAGAAAGGGGAAAGATGCGCTCAATCCCTTGCTTCTTGCTCCAACTTAGGAGTAGGGGCTGACGAGCTTTTTCCGCAGGCTGCTATGCTAGTTGTAGCGCGGTAGCGCTTTACTAATATAATAGAAAGTCAAGTTAGTGTTATGGTGCAGCGGAAGGCCCCCTCTCCTTACAGTCAAGTGGCTGAACGCCCCTCGAATCTTCCTTGAGTTGACGTCACTGGGACATCTACCGCTTGGATCCTGCCTTGTTAGTCATCCGTAGAGCTAAAGGGAATTTTGGAAGCCATTCCCATTCCCACACACCAATACCAACCAGGGTGGCTGTTCAGTAAGTCCTACCCCTAAGAGAAAGGAGAAATTGCTTGCGCGCTTCGTCAAGTAAGAGAGAGGATCTTAGGCCGAACAGATCACCGGCTCCGAAGGCCTGCAATCGTGACTTTAGTTCCGGTGGTTCGCTTTGCTGCCGGGGTGCAACATTTGTGAGACTTCGAATGGAGTGGTCCGTACGCCCCTCCCCCTCGCCAAGCCTGAAGAAAGGAGCAACTTAGATACCTCTTTGTTAACTATATTCCTGGTTTGCTAAAAGGGTCCTTGGGCCCAATCAATCTCTATACTCTTGATGCAATGGACTCCCCAAAGCCACTAAACCGCTCTCTTCCACCCGATTTGAACTGAACCTCGTTCTAGTGATATTTTCTCCCTTTTGAAACTGAAACTCAGTTGCCTATCTGATCCTTGGTCTAATTGGGCCTTTCTCTATAGCTCGAATCGAATAGCTGGGCTAGCCCTTCCCCTGGCTTGGTTGGTTATATAAGAGAATCCCGGGAGAAAGCAAGTTAGACCTTACTTAGGGCGAAAGATTTCTTGGATGGTTCATTCCAGTCTGAAGTCAGTCAAGTCATGGAATTGACAGAAGTTCCCCCTTAACCAACCCTAAGAGGGAATTCTTCTATTCATTAAGATGAAGCCATTCAGTCAGCTCTGAATCTGAACTCAATGATTGCAATTCAAGAAGGGCATGAAGCTTTGGCTCAGTACAGTAGCATTTGACTTTGGGAAAGAGAATCGATCGCTTACCTTGTTTGGCATGCCAGAAGCATTTCGCTGTGGTTCTCATTGATTGAGTCGATCCAGAGACAAAGCAAAGGGAGTTCCGTGGGTTCAGTTTGCTTAGAGGCAGAAGGCCTAGAAGAGGCCTAGAAGTCATAAGGAATAGGCTTTTTGGTACTAGCTTGAGGAAGAGAGAATCCATAGGTCAAACTATTTGCAACAACTTCTTCGAAATAGGGGTCTTATTAGAACCTTTTTTCCGAACCGGAAGGTACATCTTCTAATCCTGCCATTCTCCATACTATTATTATGGATATGGAGAATTTTCTTAGAAATCGCATTGCTTTTCTGGAGAATAACTCGACCATCTGTCTCCCTGATCAAGATATAGGTGTAAAGGGGCAATAAGGTGTTTACCATAAGGGGCAATAAGCGCCCTTTCTTTAATAATATTGTAAGCGACGTATTCCCGCTCGGGGAAGAATGAAGTGAAACGGATTCGGGACCGTATCGAAGCAATGATATCTGGAAATGTATAGATAGAAGTAAGAAGTGCACCTGGACTATAGAGCTCCTCACCCACTAAAAAGAGAAGAGGCCGGGGAGGATCGATACACTTCGTTGTCCATCCCATGGACAACTCCTTCCTCTTAGGGCTGTCGGGGAGTCCGAGGCGGCTCCAACCAAAAGTAGGAAACTGAGCGAAGTAAAGTAATCAAAGAGGAAGTCAGTGCTAGTAGTAAGGACTTGTCACGATCCATTGGGGCACATAGAATCTATGTCCTAGGTGTGGACGAAGACCGAGACTTCTCTAAGATCCGATTCGATGGTATATCCCTCTTCTATTGTTCTTAGACGGATCTCTCACTCTTGATGAAGAAAAAGACTTCAGCTTTAAAGATCCGATCTTGTCTTCACTCACCGATTCCTTTAATAAGAGGAATGCCCGGAATGCTTGGTACCCTTTTTCTTGCTACTGGTTTATTCCTGTCCCACTTCTGCTTTCCTCACTCCCCGGCTTGCTTGCGTAGTAAAAAGAAAGAAAGCGTCTATGGCAGATGGAATACGAGATCTAGGCAAGCCTTTCTTCCTTTGTTAACTTAAAGGCTATGTAGAATCCTAGGTTTCGCTTTATAATACCAGTCATTAGTTCCGGCTATCGCTCCAAAGTGATAGCGCCATCGAAAGATAGAGTGTCAAACAGTCAAACTTCGATACCTAAATTCATTCATCCAAAGGCTTTTCCATTCCCTGATCCGTGCCTCCTTGCTTTAACTAAGACTTTTTGAATAGTGGCTTGGCTGGCTTTCGAGTTGGGAAAGATAAGAAGAGCTTGACCGATCCATTCTGAAGGGAAGAAGCACACTGCTTAAGATATAAAGCGCAGTGCAGCCACCCCGACTTCCGTCCTATCCTAATAACAGACCTGGATAACAGGTAAGCTCCAATACATAGTTCCTTGGTTAGACTGTCAGTGATAATGAGAAGAACCTTCTTCAGATAACCTCCTCGAGGAACTTTTGGCATCACTACCTCATGGCAAGCTTACTGAGTATCCACCACATCCCTTTCCAAAGATTCATTCTGATTGGTTTTTGCCATGAACTCTCTTGGCAAAGTCAGGATCATCTTGCAATCCACCTTATCCGGTAAGTTACCTAACAGAACTTGAAACTTTGGCTCATTTTCTTTATTCTTTAACCTGGGTCTGACTGCTTGACTCACCAACCTTCAAGTCTTCCTCCATCAGGTCATCTTCCGGAACCAAGCCTTCTGAAAGAAAGCTCATCAGAAAACTCCGTTGACGAGGCCTGTCCCTTCTCCAGCTTCTTGTGGTCTTTCCCAGCCTTACCTTCTGCTGGGTACTTTACCATCAGACCAACATTCTGTTTCTTCTCTGCTTCAGTCTGTATTTTCAATTCCATTACCTTCTTCCTCAGCATCCTCCTTTTCTGGGTCCTTGTCAGCTTAGATGATTTCTGTTATGCTGGACTCTCTCCTACAGCCTCCTTCTCAGGTCTCGGTTTCTGTGCGGCATGAACCCACTGATCAGTTGGTGGGACAGTAGACGGTGTTTGAAATAACCATTGTTTATTCAATCGAAATCTCATAAGAGAAGAAAGCTTTTAACGTGGGTCGGCGTATAGCCCACTCCATTCTATCTATGACGCATCGGATCAACTGAGAGAAATCCTGAGTAACGAGAGAGATTCTCCACACGAACGAACGACCCGCCAAGTTCGAACTGACATAGGTGAATCGGACCAACACCTATCAACCACCAACAAGGAGTCGCTTTGGTTACGCAGTTTGGTTAGCAGGCAGGCCGCTTATTACTATTATACATTCCCTTTTCTTGCAGGTAATCATAATGTGTTATTAGGTATTTTATAGTATATGATAAATATATCTTGTTAGGTGTTAATTCTTTATATAGTAAGACTCATATGATATTAGGTATTTATATTCCACTTCATCAGTGCGGATACGCTTTGAACAAGAAAAAGTATACGATACGAGCGAGAAGAAAGAGAGTGAATTAGATAGAGTTACCTACAGAAAGTCAGACAAAGGATGAGAAGGAATGGGTAAAAAAGCTTCCTGGCTAAGAAAGATAAAAGCAGAAGAACAAGTGATAAGGGCATTAGGGATATATAGTTAACATATCATGCTTGGAAGCTGCTACCACTAAGACTGATTATGAACCTTAGATCAAGTATATGATAATATTTATTGTTAGGTATTAATTTTATATGATAAGTATCATATGATATGAGTTATTAGGTATTTTATAGTATAGGATAATATATGTTGTTAGGTATTTATTCTATATGGTAAGTATCATATATTATGAAAAATAATACCTATTATCATCAAGATATATATATTTATTATTAACGATATCAGGAACCCTCTAAATCCTCTACAGCATCATACCAAGATACGCTAGATCTCCAGCACTCTAACATGATTCCTAAACCACCTACCCCTCCAACCGTAACAAATATACACTACTACATATATAAATACTCTCTCTAAAGGATGGATTAAATATAATGTTCATTTTTTAAGGATTCTCACTTCTCTCTAAAGGGTGGATGATACACTATGTTCATTTTAAAGATTCTAGAGAATTTCTTTATCAAACTCATTTTCTAAGAGATATAGAGATATTGTAGTATACTACTAGGGATAACTTGTGCTCTTATTCTTCTGTCAAAAGTAGGGAAGAGCAAGTGTCTGATCAGATCAATCAAGCGATAGGGGCAGAGACTTTACTTCGCTAGGACGGAGTTGCTGTCGATTGAGGATTGGCCGAGGGCCCTTTTTTCTTTTATAAGGGAAGAGATTGTAGCTGGGTACAAATAGGCCGGTGAAAGACGAGTAGGCAAGCACGCGGGTTGTACCGGTCAGCTTTGAGCTGTCGAGTGACGATTGGCCGAGGGGACTTCCATCATGTAGCTGGGTACAAATAAGCCAGTTAAAGACGAGTAGGCAGGGCGTTAGGCTAGTGCCAGTGGGGTACGTAAACGAGGACAGATCACATGGTTTTGTACTGGTCAGTTTTGAGCTGTCGAGTGACGATTGCTCCATCTCTTAAGAAAGGACGCGGGGGGCCTGTCTTATAATAAAGGGGGTACTCTCTTCTCTGATGTGCGCTATATTATTGTGTCCTATTCCTTAAGGAGTGATCCGGGATTAAGCCACGTGGCGATACCCGCCAAAAGAAAGGGGGCCTTGAGTACTCAAATGCGTACGAGGAAAGGACAATTATTCAGCGCACTTAAATCTAGTGGATGGGGTTCCATATTCATGAAAAGCCAGGTTTGAACCATGTTACGGAACCAAGACAACCTATCTTACTAATAATAAGAAAGGGTTAAGGGCCTCCAACGCCTATAAATAGAAGCTTCTTTCTCTATTTGGCAAAGCAAAGGGAGATATGGATCCAGCTACCACTGAAAGACTTTCTCAAATTAATCAAAGAATTCTAAATGTTGAAAATGAAAGGCGCGAACGTCAGCAAACGCTTCATGCTTTTTTAGAGCATGTGCCTGCTGTTTTTCCGGAGCTGGTGGAACAACGCATTCAACAGCTCCTTAACCAAATTCAAACCCTGGAAGAAGAGGGGAGGACCCTTTCCCGAGACAGGGAAGACCTTATTGTTAGGATGGCCTTCCGCATCCGCGGCGGAAACAACTAAGAGTCAGTCGACTCTTTGGAGTTTAAGAAGGTTTAAATAAGTGTCTGTAGACGCAAAGTAGTGTGTTTCTTCTTTTTCTTTGTTTAGTGGAGATCTACTCCTATGCTAAGTGTCTTTGTTGTGTTTGCATGTATCACTAGTAGTCTTCAATGCTTCCGTTGTTCACTTTGTAATGTTGTGTTTAGTTGTGTGGCTGGTCTATGTGTGTGTAAGCTTCCTATTTGATGTATTCCCATGTAACGGCTATTAATGAAAAAAATCCGCTTTGTTCTAGTTCATTCTCTTTCCCTGTTTTGTGCAGAAAAATTGTTGATTTGAATTCTTTTTGAAATCTCGTTTTTTTCTTGTAAATTTCTCACATATACAAGCTCAAACTACAGCCAAGAGGGTGGAAGTTGTGTGTTTACAGTCACTCTCCTATATCCTATAATAGCATAAGCATAGCAGAAAGCTTCCATGCCTCGCTATCCTATCTTTAAAACCGACACCGAAGGAGTTGAACGTAGTGAAAAGAGTCGTTTCTTTGATGAAAGACGCCACAAAGCTAGTATAGTTATCGCACACCTGATCTTCTTTCTGATAGGAATGATCACCTTCTAAACAAAATAGGAGTGAGAATTCCCCAACGAACGGAATAAATGAGTGAACAAGCACCGAAAGGTGTGCGTTAGTGAAACGAATAGCTCAGTCCTAGCGGACAGGACAAAACTTCCCTTGGAGAAAGCCAGCCTGAGGGAACTGGATTGGTCATTCCACCATCACTCGATTATAGAGGGTTGGAGCCCTCTCTCTGAAAGCCCTCTTGATGCGATGAGAAAATGGCTAGTATTCAAGGCTAGTCCCAAGAAAGCAAGCTAAAGGGCTATCCCGATAAGAAGATGAAGCCTGATCGGGCCAAAAATGAAAGCAATCGAAGGAAGGGGTAGAGCATGTTCTATTTTTCCGAATCTTTCAAGATGAAAATAGAGGGATTGGCTTAACTTCCTCTATGCGGTTGCATACAGCTTTGCTTGAGTAAGGAGTAGGCCATTCCAGATAGGCTGCTTTTGCTATTACTGAAGCTTTTAAGAAAAAGACCTTTCCTTTATGATATTAAGCTTTATGATATTAAGGATTTTTCCAATCATTAGAGTGGTGTCATCCCCTTTCATTCATGTCTGATGGATAAAAGCCCTTGGGCCTTCGTTCATTTTGTTTAAGAAGGCTGCGACATATACAGCATCTTTCCATAGACTTTTTCTTGCCTGGATGAAAATTCAATATATGAATAGTCATTCCCTCACAAATTCTTTATTTGAATATCTTTGCTTTGTTCGTTCTACAGATATAGATTAAACTGCCTTTCTTGGCACCATCCCTATTCTGATGGCTCAGTACAAGACCGACGGAAGAGAAGAGGTGAAAAGGCTAGCGAGGCAGAATTCTTTTTCTCTTTCATAGCGCCGCACAATGGAGACATTGTAGTGCTAGACCAGATTTACCAGCGGACAGTTGAAAAACGATACGACCCAGGACCAATTCTGGTTCTTCTTTCTATCAAAATAAATCGAATTCGAAAGAGCGGGGTCTTACTTATTCAGGGGGGATGAAAGACAAATAAAGGGATCAGGGGGCTTTATGATCGGAGAAAGAGAAGGGGCGTGGTTGGTGTGTCACTGGGTCGGTGGGGGAACCCGTAGGAAGGGGGGACGACCCGCCGAATTCACATCAGAAATCGCCAACATGAACACAAACGAAATCTTGAATTGCGTATAGAAAGAAAACGAACCACTTCTATTCTCGGAGCTGAGGTATATGAAGAATGGCTTTTTGGTCCCTTTCGTCCAGTGGTTAGGACATCGTCTTTTCATGTCGAAGACACGGGTTCGATTCCCGTAAGGGATAGGTACTCATTCCCGGCCGCTTTCAGTTAGTGTTCATTGCTGAGTGATCGCTCGCTATCTGGCTGGAAAAGATGGTCCGGAAGCTTCCTCTCTCCCAGCAAGCAAGACGAGATCACCACTTCTCTCAGTAATGGACTTCCTTTACTTCGTAACCTTAGCCTTAGATGTCCTTTCATAGATTCTCGAACCTCCGACAGACAGAATCTCCATGCATGCGTTCTTTCTCTCCTCCCCTCAGCCATACATCCCTTTTTTGCTTTTGGCCCTTTTTGTTAGGCATTGAACCCCACCCCACGGAGCGGTGCTGAGTGGTGTCCTCCCCTCCCTAATACCTAAACAGAGTTCCGTCTATGGAGCCTAAAGCTTAAACCATGGCAGTAAGCAGTAAGTTGGCCTAGTCTCTCGCCCAGCCTTCGCCTTCTTCAGTGGCCAAGTTGAAGCGTTCAACGTCGGCCTACCACCTTTTTTTTTCAAGGTTGAGCTTGTTCAATTGAAGCTAATGCTATGCTGCCCTTCCCTTGTTCAAGAGAAAGCGAGGACTTTCTTTTAGCTACCGGCCCAAACAAAAGAGATTAGCCTCTTGATCGATCGATTGATTGGATCGAAGTACGAAGGGGTTGATTGAAGTCTGAGATCAGCCCAAGACTAAGGCCGAGCAACTAGCTGCTGCAGGATTGGACGTCTATCTATCTCACCACGCTCCCCTACTCCTATAAAGGCCGGCGGAAGGAATGCTCTGCTCATCTTTCTTACGGCTCGTTACCGCAGCGCTCGTTCACCCCTTCTGCTTCTTCCATTCAAAAAAAAAAGGTAGTCTTTCCTTGGTAAATAGCGTCTTGAAGTGAAGCGAAGGCATTATTGAAGGAAAGAAATGGCGGGTCGGTCAATTGCATTAGGTAGGAGATGCAGGACCTGTCTTAACCGCAAGTGCATTCGCTATTCGATTCCATCCTAAATCCCACCAATTCCAAAGTGTGTATCTCTTCTTTACTTTTAAGTGACAAGGGGGGTGACAAAGGGTATACTTTCTTCTCTATGTCGCCGTCTCATCAATGAGCGTAGATTAATAGCCAAGCCTACCCTTTTGTGCTTGTCAATCTGTATCCCATTCTTCAGGTATAGTTTTCTTTGATCACAGATCGACAGGTGATCCGTCCTTTCTCCCCCTTTCGTCATAAGGCGTGGTCTGACTCTGAGAAAAGAAATTCCTGTGTTTAGGTCCCTACTAAGCAGAATTCGTAAACTATGCAAAGGCTCTTTGAAGACTTTTTCAAAAGTTTTTAGCAAAAAAAGCAAAAACAATTCTCAACGCCCTTACGAGGTAGTGATGAGTTAAACTACTCGTGTTGGCATGGAAGTCAGCCCGGTAAACTGATTCCATTCTGCTACTAGGGTTCCAAACCTTCCCCTGAGCTCTAGAATCTAGAAATACCTTTTCAACTCAAGAAATGCTAAAGCTATTTAGAGTTGGTATTTCTAACTAAGTCGGAAGGAGGGCTTTGGGCAAAGAGCAACTCTCAAGTACTTTACTTCAGTCCCAGTACTGAAAGACGTGACTTCAGGAGTGGATTTCGGAAGGAAAGACTTCGTTTACTTCCTGCAAATTGCTTATGTAAGAACTAGTAGAAAGAAAGGGGCGTTCCGCCACTTGACTGTAAGGAAAGGAATTTGGAAAAAAAAAAGAAGTAATTTCGTATATAAAGATATGGGTTTCCGGGCTTAGATCGAAATGGAATCCCCGAAAACCGGGGCTGGAGTATTAGACTTGTTCTGCTTCGATAGAGGCACTGTAACCGTAAGTGGAATAACAATCATTCGGCCGATTGCTCTTATCCTTCCTTCGCTGACACAGAAGAGAGAGAGCACTCCCCAAGCCAAGGATGAGTGCCAAAGAGAAGATGCGCAAGCTAGTCTATCAGAAGGAGAAAGCGAGGGAGTGAGATTTTAGGTTTCATTAGGGTAGACTGAAGACCAAGCCAATCTCGAAACAAAAAAGAAAACTTATTGCAACTACGAACGTGAACAGATGCTTTCTCATTAGACTATTTTAACCGATTGTTTATGTCGACCCTACGCTACGATTCTTCTTCTCTTATGAAATTTCTAGTTAGATGAACACTGCTCTGCTGCATGACGGAGTGATCTTTCCCTCTTATGAAAGCCGGTATCTCACTTTCGAAAGAGAGTCTCGACGTGGCGGTGTACACCTAGCTCCATAGCTGGGCTAGTCACTGGCTAGAGGGCGACCGACCTACCGGACCGGAGGCAGCCGAGAATGTTATGTAAAAAGGACCAAGGAGGATCCTATCCTAAAGGAGAAGGAGGAGTAGGAGGAGTCAGTTTTCTTTGAAGATCGAGGAACGTAGTGTCGGACAATTATGCCATCATGGGGATTTCCACTTTTTTGTCTACTTCCATCCGTAATACTTGGAAGAATTTTACGACTAGAAAATAAGATAAAAAAAAGACTTGAAATCCTTTTATTCCATATTGGAGTAGAAATCCTTTTATTCCATATTGGAAAAGTTATCGTGGGTCTTGTTCTGGCAAAGGTCACCTTACACTTTGGGTATCTGTTCGCGGATGACCTAACTCGTGCTGTGAATCAGTTTTACTCTCCTCCGTCGGGTGAAGGGTGGTTCAGTCAAGCGCCAACCCCGACTCCTCCACCAGAGAATTCCGGTCTGGAGCTCATTCCCGGTGCGCGAATCGAAGGGGACGGCCCAGCCCCGGGTTCGGAAGGAGAGAAACTAAAAAAGCTCCATGCCGTAGTCGAAGGGCATCTTCGGAGATACTGCGCTTCTGAGGATGGATTGAAAAGGTTCCCTTGTTTGAAAGATAAAAACAAGGAAGATTTCCAATATTTTGCGCAACATTTTTCTATTACGGAATTGGACATTGATACAAAAAGCGAAGCGGAAATCGCTTCGCTTTCTGCCTATTTGGGTCCATTTCGTAAAATAGAAACACTATTTCATATGTATTTTGACAAATACTTCGAGTCAGACTAGAGACTGAAGTAGAAGAGTAGAAGATGGCCTGAGACTGAGAGAAGGCGGCCTCTCTCGGGCTCGGGAAAGACAATTTGGCCGAGAGTGTTGTGTTATTGTTATGAGTGTTGTGTTATTGTTATGTAAGACCAAGGAGGATCCTATCCTAAAGGAGAAGGAGGAGGAGTAGGAGCTAGCCTTAGGGGCGGAATCGATTCTAAAATACAAAAATGAACGACTTACTAGAAGCTGTCGCGCCTTTTGTGACAGGTTTACAAGAAACTTTGAGCGGGAGACAGGGGGCGAACCCGCAGGTTCCCCTTGCCCAAGAATTTCGGGTAGAGGAAAATGGGGACCCTGCGATGGGGCTTCAGGTAGGGCATCGGGAACCTTTTTTCATAAGAAGAAATGAGAGTATGGAGACCTCTATGCTCAATCGAATAAGAAAGCTCGAAAGGGAAAATAGCCTCTTTCTGCTTGAAAAAGCAAAAGGAGCCTATTGGGAAGAAGTAAAAACCACACTCCACAATTCTGGCTCTCAGAAAGAGTATTGCAGGTTACTCTGTTTCGAGAACAGAGACCTGCAAATCAGGGAGAGAAAACATGAATGTTTTTTTCTCTTTCAAGAGATTCTTTCTCGGAATCGTGCCTTGAGGGGGGATGCTGCCAATCCTACCGAGGACTTTATGGATTTCTTTTCCGAGAAGCGAGAGGTACTGGACAAAAACCCCGAATGGGGCCCGGTAGAGAAAGACATAAAGGAAATCGAGTTCGTTGAGCAAGTAAAACTCGATCTTGCAGCACGCGGGCACGAGTCTCCCTATATAAAGCAAATTCTTGGGTTAGGGTGAAATCCGGAGATCTACGAAGGAACGCTAGCTATATGCTTAACACATGCAAGTCGAACGTCTACGAAAAAGCTGTCGTAAAGTTTCGTTCTTCGTTCCTCTCCTCTTGGTCGAATTACTTCGTTCCTATTTCTTGCTTTTTTTTCCGGTATGCCGCTCCGCCAGCAAGGAGCGAAAGAACCAAGTTTTCTGTGGTGATGTCAGAATTTGCACCTATTTGTATCTATTTAGTGATCAGCCCGCTAGTTTCTTTGATCCCACTCGGTCTTCCTTTTCTATTTTCTTCCAATAGTTCGACCTATCCAGAAAAATTGTCGGCCTACGAATGTGGTTTCGATCCTTCCGGTGATGCCAGAAGTCGTTTTGATATAAGATTTTATCTTGTTTCCATTTTATTTATTATTCCTGATCCGGAAGTAACCTTTTCCTTTCCTTGGGCAGTACCTCCCAACAAGATTGATCCATTTGGATCTTGGTCCATGATGGCCTTTTTATTGATTTTGACGATTGGATCTCTCTATGAATGGAAAAGGGGTGCTTCGGATCGGGAGTAACCACTAGTGATAGGGCAAAAATAGGGGGGAAGGACAAAGGAAAGAGCGATGCCTACATTAAATCAATTGATTCGTCATGGTAGAGAAGAAAAACGGCGCACGGACCGTACTCGAGCTTTGGATCAATGTCCCCAGAAGCAAGGAGTATGCCCGCGTGTTTCAACGAGAACACCGAAAAAACCTAATTCAGCTCCACGTAAGATAGCCAAAGTACGGTTGAGCAATCGACATGATATATTTGCTCACATTCCAGGCGAAGGTCATAATTTGCAGGAACATTCTATGGTCTTAATAAGAGGAGGTAGAGTGAAAGATTCGCCAGGTGTGAAATTCCATTGTATTCGAGGAGTCAAGGATTTGCTGGGAATTCCGGATCGAAGAAGAGGCAGATCAAAATATGGTGCGGAAAAACCAAAATAGATATGAATGGAAGATGCCTCTGGAACTCCTTTTTCTCGGTAAGGATAGGCACGAAGTCACTCGACTGAAAGGAGAGGGAACAACCACAACGTTACACCCCAAAACTATACGGAGCCCTTCCGAATGACCTAGAATATAGTCTACCTCACTCTTTCTTGGCTAGTCTAGTAGACTCTATTCGCCCGTGGAGGTGAGTGGAGGAAGCTGTGAAGCTTCTAACTCTAATTACCAACTCGGGACTATATTAGTATAAAGCGGCATTATCCCTTTACTAAATCCTCCCTCGCTTACCACCATGAACAAGACCTTTCCCGATCAATTGGTTTTTCATTATTTAATAAGAAAGATGGCAAATCCTACCATTGTATTTCCTTTTTTCATTTGGATCCTATCAACTTAGAGAGTGTCTAGATTAAGACACTTCTCGTATTCGGACTATCAAGATCGACTAAATGAGAGTGTGGCTGACATGGTAAAAGAACAAATCAGCCACACTTTTCTGGACCCCTTTTTTTACTAGCTTTAATTCCACTCCCAGCAGGACACACTACACTTAATGTAATAAAGATTTTTCTAGGAGAACAAAATGAAGCTAATTTACAGCTCTTGTCATATATCTATAATTGCTTCCAATAATTATGAATATATAGTGAATTTTTTGCGCAAGCCGTACATATTGCGTTAACAATAATGGGGGGAGGTGGTTTTGGTTAGTTAAATATAAGTTGTAGTTTGAGTCCTCTCGAGGACGGGCCCCCTTTTTTTGGGAAAGGATAGTGGGTAGGGCTTATCTTTCCCTTCAACCAGCCACTCTTTTAGTTCCCAAAATATATATAATCCAGAATCCTTTTAAGCGCCTTATCACGAAAGTGACCGAGCAAGCAGATGATTTCCCCTAAGGCACCGATGGACCAACGCCTTCGTATGTATATCACCCGAATTTCTTGATTCACGGCGTCGAGTATTTGCACTTTAGATCTCATGACTCGACCTGTAGACGGTGATACCGCCACCTTTGGCGACGTGATCCTTTCTTATTCACTTGTGCTGGTGGCGGAGAGGTCGGCGCCTGTGTTCTGGCTCTGGGGGGGTGGGTCTTCCCTTTCTCAATTATGACGTACTCGGTTAGGTTGCCATCTAGGTCTCGGTCGGGGGCGACTTCCAAATTATGGTCTCATTCTTCCCTTGATTCACGATCCTTGCAGCTGAATTAATCCCCCATGTGTCGGGACCTGAACCGTGGTGGTGCTCTTCTACAGCTTCTTCTACATAGGCTCCTCCACTTCTGGAATTGAAAAAGGAAGCTTTTCCAAGCCCGAACAAGATCAAAAGAACTGATCGCTTTCTACAATAAGAAAATAGTTATCTACTAGCCATGTTTTCTTTCTGTGATAATGCCGTAGCGTAGGACTCCAGGAATTTTGGAAGCTGAACATGCTCAAAAGATGCCTAAAGCTTTTAGCTTTGATCATTCGACGCCGAGTGAAAGGGTTCCTCGCTAAATAAAACCAAAGTTCCACAATCCCTTACCTACCCCAGCCCATCCCTTCACCCGGATAATGACCACTTAAGCACCTCTGGAAGCGAACAGAAAGAGATGGCAGAGTCCGCCTCGTTCTTATACGACTTTCTTTCCCTGTGTTCTATCACTCACGGATGGCCTACCCAAGGAAGAAATCCAGGGCAGTCACCTGTATGTTAGGTAGCCTCCTCACTAAACACAAGTAAGAGCTAGCTTGCATTGAGAATGAGGGCCCTCCTAAGGACTTGTTTTCAGCTCCTTACTTACAGATAAGAGTCAAAGTTCAAACAGCCCACTTTGCTCCGTTGCTCTGCTCGCTCCGACGATTCTACATACCGGCCGTAAAGAGAGAGCGCAGTGTGATTGGCTCTATAATGGAAATAATGGATATGCTCTGTCGTAGAGCTTCGCTAGCAGTGTCGAGCTTTGCTCGCGATTCGACTGGAACTAAGGACCTGAACTGAATGGAATTTCAGAGCTCTCGCGCGGCTATCTAAAGAATGAAGAACCGCTACTGAACGAGAGCGAGTGAAGTGAGTAAGCACGGAACGAGCTAAATAGAAGTTGTAGCAACGAGCTACTAAGGAATGACTGTGTTGAAGTTTCAAACGTAGAGCTCGGTACTTTCAATTTCATGATTGTATTCCAGGCTGAGCACAACATCCTTATGCACCCATTTCACATCTTAGGCCTAGCTGGTGTAAAAGGCGGCTCCCTATTCAGTGCTATGCATGCTTCCTTGGTAACTTCTAGTTTGATCAGGGAAAGCACAGAAAATGAATCTGCTAATGAAGGTTACAGATTCGGTCAAGAGGAAGAAACTTAGAATATCGTAGCCGCTCATGCTTATTTTGGCCGATTGATCTTCCAATATGCTAGTTTCAACAACTCTCGTTCGTACACATCTTCTCTTTGTTTCCCGTGCCTCTAGTGAGTTAGAGACAGAGTTCGAAAAGGTCAAATCTTTGATGATTCCATCATCTATGATTGAGTTGCGAAAACTTCTGGATAGGTATCCTCCATCTGAACCGAATTCTTTCTGGTTAAAGAATCCCTTTCTAGTAGCTCTGGAACAATTAGGAGATTCTATACGGGGTTTTGCTTCTGGCGGCAACATGCTTGGCCCCGCTTATGGGGTCAAATCAATACGTTCTAAGAAGAAAGATTGGAATATCAATCTCATCGAGATCATCGATCTCATACCAAATCCCATCAATAGAATCACTTTTTCGAGAAAATACGAGACATCTAAGTCATACAAGTAAAGAGATCTATTCATTTTTCAGAAAAAGAAAAAACGGGGATTGGATTGATGATAAAATAGAATCCTGGGTCGCGAACAGTGATTCGATTGAGGATGAAGAAAGAGAATTCTTGGTTCAGTTCTCCACCTTAACGACAGAAAATAGGATTGATCAAATTCTATTGAGTCTGACTCATAGTGATCATTTATCAAAGAATGACTCTGGTTATCAAATGATTGAACAACCGGGAGCAATTTACTTACGATACTTAGTTGACATTCATAAAAAGCATCTAATGAATTCTGAGTTCAATCCATCCTGTTTAGCAGAAAGACGGATATTCCTTGCTCATTATCAGACAATCACTTATTCACAAACTTCGTGTGGGGAAAATCGTTTTCATGGAAAACCCTTTTCGCTCCGCTTAGCCTTATCCACCCTCTAGGGGTATTTTAGTGATAGGTTCCATAGGAACTGGACGATCCTATTTGGTCAAATACCTAGCGACAAACTCCTATCTTCCTTTCATTACGGTATTTCTGAACAAGTTCCTGGATAAGAAGCCTAAAGGTTTTCTTCTTGATGAGATCGATATTGATGATAGTGACCTTGATACGGAGCTGGAACTGCTAACTAGGATGGATGAGGATGAGCTAGGCTTTCAACAGCATAGGGCACATTCGTGAAGTGCAGCTTGACAGCAATAAGGAATAAGTCTCCCCTATCACCAACCTGTACCTTCTTTCAATGCACCATTTAAGGCCAAAAAGCATGGCCTTTGCTTCTGCCCAGTTGCTGGTTCCAGCACCCAAGGGAATGGAGTAAGCCATAATAAGAGCACCCATACTATCTCTGACAACACCACCACCTCCACAAATACCATCTCTACAGCGACCATCACTATTAAGCTTGACAAAGAGCAGTGGTGGCTTGATCCACCTAACCAAAGCCACAGATTTGGAAGTCATTGAAGCATCACACAGATGACAGATACTCTTCCAGCTCTCACCTACTCTAACCTTGCCAAACTGAGAATGCAGCAGGTGAGATAAGGAGTATGTGATCAATGCCTTGGATCTATAACAGATACCACTTCTTCTTCCCTGTTTGGGCATTTGGAACTGTTAGCAGTTGAGGACGAACTTCAGGCTTTCTATGAGTGGAAATCCAATTAGCGAACCCTCTTTCGTACCTCCGCCTTTCCCTTCTAGTCATGGTCACCATTTTGTTATCACCGCTACAGACTACTTCACCAAGTGGGTTGAAGCAATACCAATAGCCTTAAGATTAAGATTGGAAAGTCGCTTTTAAGCCCAAGTGCAACCAAACTAGCAGGAAATGAAAGCAGAAATGGATCTGTGTCACTGTCTGTATGCTTGTCTTCAAGAATCAATCAACCAAAGAAGCAATCAACAAATCAAGTTGAGGTATCAAAATCCTGCCTTCTTTCGTTTCGACCCTCATCTATGAGATGAGGAATCCCTCATAGCTAGATTCATCAGTAGCTTAGAAACTAGGAACTGGATGAGGGGAAGTCAATCTAATCTCGGCCTCGCCCATTCCATTACGGCATTCTCTTCTTGATCACCGGATATTGATAGAAAAACAGTCACACCAAAAGAAAGACGAAGGGGGAGCCCGCGGCAGGGGTTCCAAACCTAGGCTTAATGCCCCAACGAGCACAGTCAGAAGAGAAGCCTTTGGGCAACTCGATAGGAATCAGAGGAGAAAGATAGAGTCATTGCCGTTCTAACCGCTGTCAGAAGACGTGAAGTGAGGGCGTGGTTCAAGTCACATCGTATGCTCGTCTTCATAAAGGTTTGACTTTGATTGTTTGTTGCCAAAGAGAAGAGTTCATTGTTTAGGTCCTACTCTGGGTCTGTAGCTGACAGCGGCAGTGATTTTCTTATCGATTATTGTAGATTAATAAGACCCAAAACCGGTAGCGAATAGAATAAAGAAGTTGCTTCGCCGAATGCCGATTACTAGGTAAATCGCCCACTATATATAGCACCTATCGGACGGGGAAACTTTATTGAATTGAGTTCGGTGTAGAAGGTTCAAGCAAGGGATGTGGATTGAGTCCAAGTTCTGGAGAAAGAGGGGGCCTTTTTCATCTTTCCTACGATCAAATTCTTCATATCCGAAGCGCAGGAAGGATCTGACTAGAAAGTCGTCTTGCTGATGCGATAGTCCTCTGGGTATGGCCACATTCGTCTCGACAATAGGATAGGGAAAGAAAATCCATAGACGAGACCAACTGGGACCGAACCTTTCTATCTTCTTCTTTCTCTTTTTGTTCCCGCCTGCCGAGGACCTATGTTTCAATAACGATGAAGGGCTACTATACTAGAAGGGAAAGGGCTTCAGGAGAGATGGTTAGATTGGATGGGCGTAGTTGATCGATCGAACTACGATGATTGGAATGAAGACAGACAGACTTCCGTGCGAAAGACAGAACGGCAAAAATTCTTCTTGCATTTTTCCTAAACTTCGTCAAGCCTATCCGCTCATTTGTTCCAAACCAGAGTTTCTAGTTTCAAGATCGCGCTTTTAGTACGCGTGTGGTGAGATGTTCCAAGCCCGGTATCTACTGATTTTGCCATTCCTATGATTCAAAGGATTCACCAGCTATAGGGCAGTTAGCGCAGACATCAAGTAAGGGCTCGTAGGCTACTCATGCCAAATGAACATCCTATTTTTTTCAGGGGGAAGAGAAGAGCTCTAGGTCAAGCCTCTTATTCTATTTATTCTATTGGGTCTACCCGTCGGGCAGGTAAGCGAGACAGAAGTCTCATTGTTCGTGGTGTTGCAATGAATTCATTGGATGATAATAGCGTATAAAGATTTTCTTTCTACTTCCTCCTCTATCTAAGTGTCAAGTTTTAGCTCATAGGTGGTTCGTTTTGAAGTGACTTCATCTATATGTTTAACACATGCGTGTACTACTCGTTGTGTAGTCAAATTTCCTGTCAGTCACGATTGGCTTTGAATCAATATAAAGCTTAGTAGATCGTGAGTCTTGGTTCTTAGCGAAATGCTACGCGCTATCTTACATACGATGATTTAGATCACCAAAAAGGAATTCCAGTAATGTCGTACGGTCGAAAGACAATGTCATTGAAGGGCATAATATAGGACTGCTCACCTGCGTAAAGACATTGAATTTGTTCTCAGTGAAAGAGGTCTCGAGGAGAGGTACGAAGTCACTCGACTGAAAGGAGAGGAAGAAAAACCAAGCTCTGTCAGTCAGACCTCCTCAGAAGTACGTGATTTCGCCTTTCCAACCAATTGATGTAGGAAGAACCCTGGACCTATTCATTCCTTCTCAGACTCGCCTAGCGGTCTTTTTCATCTCGTAAAGCGGTATTTCTCTCTTTTATCATCTCTTCAAGGACATAGAGCTTCGGTTCCCCTTCTTCCTAATGGGCTACGAGGACCCTAGGACTGAGGACTCTTAGAAAGAAGGATTACCGTCTTGCGTACCGTACTGGCTTACCCTTATTAAGAACAGACTGGCTGACTTCCTGGCCTTTTTTATTCAAAGAAGGCAAAGAAGGAGAGGAAAGCACAGACGGGAAAGAAAGGGAAAGCTCCTACTCAAGTCATCGAGTGACATATAAAACAAGGAGACATCTTTATGCATGCGCAAAAGGCGATTAATCGAGATAGTGCAGAGGTGACAAAGCATGCATGAGGTTTCCTTCAATCTGGTGGTCCCAACAAAAAAAACATTAGAGCTCGCGGCCTCAGTTGGCAAAATCAGGGTTGTTGCCCCGTTGTGAAGACAACTGAATGCTATTGTTATTTATTTCACTTGAGATAGGCCTTCTTACCACTGCTTCTGCCTATTACTATTCTTTTGTTGTGCTTCCTGGACAAAAGCTGGTTAGCCTTTTTTTTACTTACAACTCAAGTAATATTAGCTATTTGTGTAAAGCAACGATTCGTCAACCCACTAGCTTTTTTAGTTGCTTATTTTTTCAGTTTGTATACGTCAGTCGGTTGCCTATATGCAAGATCTTCATTCCTTTCACCGGAGGTAGCACTAGTCAAAGAGGGAGACTCTGTTCAAAGCGGTATGGTTCTAGTTTTTATAAAAACTATAGCTTATCGCGAATCGCTTATACCCGTCCGTCCTGATAGTGAGCTCCTTTCAAAGTTGCAAACACAATCCCTAGTGTAAGTCGCAATCAACTTGATGCACTTTGTCGGACTAATGAGTATAGGACCTAATTAGGGGTGGTTGGCGCCTATATACCACTTCAAACGCTCTTTGTTTGGTTTCCGAATTTCAAGTGGTATTGTACCACTATTCTGCCCATGGTAACCAATGTTCCCATTCCTTTGGAATATCGCTTGTAAAGCATCCCAGGTAGTTCTCTAAGCACCGGTTAACCACCTCCCTCACTGTTTTGTTTGCATGAGATTCCACTTATTCTATGTCATTTTAAGCCTTAGGTAGTTGTTCCTCCCGCAGTTCTTTTCTTGGTCTGATAGTCTTGTTAACGCTTTCTAATCGACTTTCTATCTTGTACAGATCTTCCTTGCCTTTTCTTCCTCGTCCAGTGACGGATTTGCTCCCTCTTTCAGTAAGTCTTCTTCTTTAGTAAGAAGAGTACTGCCTAAAGCAATGTGAGTTAAAGTGTCTATATGGGAACCGGCCGTAAACTCCTTTTCTGGTGTAGATCCCCTTCCTTATGAATCAGTTCCCCGGGTACAAGGAATGAGTGCTCCTAATGTCTTTTCTCTCTTTCGGTCGAGTGAGTCACGTGCGTTCAAGTTAAAGCTAAAGAAGAGATAGTAACTCGACCTTAGGCAGAGGTTTGAAAACCATTCCATTGGGAGTTCCATCATTCAGACGGACAAGACAGATGGCGAGGCAAGAAGCCCCGCAAACGCAATTCAATAGGGAAGTGCGCTTTCCACCTAAGCTGGTGACTTTCCTTAGCCATTCATTGCGTCTTGAGCCACACCGTCCTCTAGCCCTGCCCCCTTTCCATAAGTAAATTCTCCTTCTAGTCTCTGACTACCTGATTCATTAGCCTACAAAAGGTTGCTGGCGCCAAAGGGCATGACAAGGAAGTCAGAAGCTCCATACCATACCTCGTGAGAGAAGTCGTCTTTGATTCATCCCCCTCTGCAATCCTGACTTCCCAGTACTCCGATCGGAGATCCTATTTTCTTTAGTAAAGAGCCTTGCTAGCGGATCAAAAGAGTGGGCGACAAGCAGAATGGAATAGTAGTTCCGAAAGGTCGCCTTATTGACTGCTAGGGAGTCTACCCACATTCGAAGAGTGCCCTGCTCTACGAAAGGAAAACGGGCTCGGGCGACAGATCAATAGTCGACTCAGGGTGGGTAGCAGTGGAGTCAAGAAGCCTGTCAAGAACATGAATCAGTTCGTTGGGGCTAAGACTTTTCTTCCTTCCTTCTCCAGGTTAGCTAGGTGATACGCCCCGAATCGTCCACCAAAGATGTCGCTAGATGGGGGTATCAGTTGAAGCCTAACTCTTTTTTCTGCCTTGGTCTAGCCTCCTTTCGTAAAGTTCGGAACGATAGAAGCTTTCATGGCTCCTTCCGGAAAGGGATCGTAATGTGAGCGAGTTTGAAGACTTCCGTCGAAGGCACTTTCGAACTGGCAAGACTCACAGCCCCTTTCTTTATGGAAGGAAGGAAGATAGGTCTAAGCTCGACCGGAAAGAAGATTCGCTCGCCCGAGACTCGACCCCCGATTTCCCATACTATTGAAACCAACAAGAAAAAGGACTTGCAAGGTCTTGCTTATCGACAATCCCACTAAGGCACCTACCCATACCTATAAGCCAAGCAACTAATAAGAAAACGAAAGGTACCTTTGTAGTAGAGCTCAACGCTTAGAAGTTAAGAAGTAAAGCACCTTCTATTGAGGAACTACTCCTAGCTAGCTCTACTTGAGAAATGAATAACTTAACCCTTTGCTTGCTACTATTTGTGCTGAGCAAGAGCTTGGGCTACGTCAAGTTAAGCCGTTGCGCGCTAGCAGTTACTCTTCAGAGATATGGAACTCCAAGCCGATCAACAGGCCCAAGGAGAGTTCAAGGACTTCTTGCTTCGTCAGATGCTTTCCCGGACAACTTTGTTAGCGCTTCACTGATTAGTGAATACTATATCTAACTACTGAACCTAGTGGCTTATCTCGTTCTAGTGACTTACCGTACGAGGAACAACAGAAACTTCCACTACAACTCCATCCATCGGCAAATATCCTGTACCGTGGCACGGAATTAGGAAATAGCAGCGGATCTTAGCTCTTTTCACGAATCCGCAGCAAGAAGACGCAGATATTTTCATGAAGAATAAGCTCTTAGATGTAGCATTACCGGACGTGAATCTAAAGGTTAGAACTAATAATCTAGCTCTTTGCAATAAGGGCTTTTTTCAGGACAAATGCCAAATGCAAAGAAAGCAGAAGATGCGGCTTAGCCAGCTCGCTCTAGTCCCCTACGATAAGGATGAGAAAAGGCCAAGGAGTGAATAGGAGGGAATAGGGGCATCAGTCTTAGCTCTTACTGTTCGAGAATCAACTGTACATGAATAGGCTCTTCCTTAGGCCTTCAAGGAGGAAGCGAGGGTGGGACAAGTGAATCCGATGTGAGGGAAGGATTGCTGCGTCAGTCGAAACTAGGGCTTATGCAATTGAATCAGAAATGCACATGTAAGATAAGAATGGAAGGAGACAGCCAAAGCAGGGATTGATCTATTCCAAAACCACTGGGCAGGGACCTATTCCTAAGCCATTTTCAGTAGACAGACAGGGAAAAGGACTAAAAACATTCTTCGCAAGATGAGAGCAAGCATTAGATGAAGCCGACTTTGTCCATCTCGCATATCAACTTCCTCTATCGATAGCGTAAAGCCGCCCAACACAGAGAACGAACATGGTCGGTAGGTAATTAATCTTCGTTTGGATAGCAGTACGATACACGCATCAAGATATGATCTTTGCTTTTCCATCCCTGGCATTCAAAAGAAAGGGGGGAAAGGGAGAGTGAAAAGCACCCTGTAGATAAAGATCGAGAGCCTGTGGACCGGGGTTGAACCATATCCCCCTTCTGTTAATCGAGAGTGTGACGAAGTGAACCGAAAATATTGTGCGGTAAACTGATGCTGTGAGGCGGAGATAGCTGCACTTCTTGTTCTTTTTTCCCTTCGATTCTTTAACGCTTCTTTCAGGTCTCGCTACCCCTGACCATAAGAAGAATGTTATACTATAAGAGCGAGGTGCAAGTGCTGCATAAAGTTCTGTTATCCGTTGTTCAAGCCTTTCTTTGAGCAGAGCGCTTTCTTTCCGGTCATTGGCAAGCGCAGATGGGCTTTCACACCCGCTTATGTTGTGGGTGGGATGAAGGCATCTATCTTATTATATTATATGGAAGAAGATCGTTAGATGGTTAGCGGCTAGAACAAAACAAGGGGCGTTGTATGGAGGTTTCCAAGCAGAGGTGCGAAGCAATTGAGATGCATATAGAATAGATGGTAGGGTTCCAAACCTCGCCTAGCACCGAAAGAGAAGGCCTTGTTCTGCAGGGTACGGCCCTGGACAGTGGAAAAATAGAATAAGATGGAGCCTACCTACTTGGTTCGGACGAAGTAGATAGATCAAAGGAATGGAATCCAGGTGGCTCTTATGCCACTTTTGATGGTCTCGGTTCGGACGAGATAGATGGAAAAGCATTAGGTCGATGGCCGGGGTAATTTCCTTCCCACTCCGAGGCATATTGATCTGGATCCCTGGGAACAGGTCTTAGAGAAGTAGATGGCTCGGCTCCACTGGGAGATGGGAAACTATATGCGGAGTTAGAGGCAGAGGGACTTGTACTTGGCTAACCGTCAGAGGGATGGTAAGTAGATTGTTCGATAGCTTACCCACGAAGATGGATTTTATTCTGGTCGGCCACCATAGTACTAAGACTGAAAGCCTGCTAGGCAGTCTACACAGAAGGGAAGTCACCAAACGTGGGAAAGAGTACCTTTTTCTTACTCGAAGGAACCGCTACCATAGGATTTAAGACAAGGATGCCTTATTGTTTGGACTTTCATTAAGGATAGACCTAGGATTGAAAGAGTCGCAATAGATGGATAGCATCTTCAAGGGATTGATGGCTTCTTCAGGAAAGGCTTGGCCTCCAGAAGATGAGGACTTTTTCGGAAGGATAGAGTCATTGTATTCCCGAGTACTGATTCTCTTTTAGGATGGTATTCTATTGAATGAAGGCTACCTTCTTACTTGGCAGGATGGGGTAGACAGATATAGTACGATTGGATTGATGGATGGTGCACTATCCTTCTCCCAATCATTTCTCAGCAAAACCAATGAGTACAACTTATTAAAGGGAAACTACGAAAAAGATCTTAGAGCTAGCTGTCTCAATCATCCACAGCTCCGGGATTAATGTGCTCTTTTTTATGCTGGAGTCATAGCTTATCTAAATTCTTATTCCCACCCCTACAAGGTCTTTAAATAAAATGAAGATAAGACGATAACTTATCGTCTGCATCTATAACTACTTCTGGTTTATATACACTGCTAAAAGGTTGAATTCCAAACGATTAGGTTAGGGCAGGGTGGAGTTCCTCTTTAGCACTGTTCTTTTAGGTGTAGTTCCGTCAAGGCGCCAAGATCAAACTCCGGCCGGGAGGGGCCGAAGACTTGATAGGTGTAGTGACTTAGATTCCATGGAGTACCGTCAGACTTTCATGTAGTTCCGTCTAATCAAGGTATAAAAGAAAAAGAAAAGCCGACCTTTTCTTTTCCACGCTTTTTTACATTTCAGTTCAGATACGTTGCTCGACTTGCGCCTTTGCACGCTCGACCGCTCCCCCATCCCGCCTGGCCCATTCTAGCGGGGAATAACCTCAATCCGTAGAAGCTGCATCCTCAAGGGCTGAGTGATTATGCCAGTGATCAAGATATCAACCACATAAATAGGTAGTAAAATGGTTATGGACCCACGATGACGAAAGGTAAGTGATGCGTCGGACTTAGAAAATCTTAGGCCAAACTAAATGTTGATCAGTGAAGACAAGAAAGCTTTTAAGTGTAGACGACTACTTGTACTTGAAATTCCATTCCTTTATCCGGTGGGAGGGTTTAGAGCCAGTTAAGCCAATAGCATATCTAGCAAAAGCTTCAGTAACACCAGCTACATCAGTAGATCATTGATTAGCATACCTCCTCTGAATAGTCTACGTGGACCCTAGTTTCTATTACTATTAATTCGAATTAATCCAGTAATGCATACAGCCTTTACTCTCTTAAAGAGCAGGAGGTTTAGCGTCAACTCATTCAATGAATGTTCTTTCATTCACCACACGGATGAATCCTACTCTGTATTTTCCAGCGGACAGTCATTTGTCTAAAGAGAATAGACGTATAGCAGCTCTCTCTCATAACAGAATGAAAGCAAGCAAGAACGAAATGAGCGCTTACCCTATCGACCGAAGCTACTATCCTAAAATAAGAAACTCCTAAATTAAAGAACTACAGGAAAGGTAATATACTGAGCTAGCCTCCCGTTATGCACCAATGTTTGAAGAGGACCGTTAACCTTTACCAAAAGAAAGAAGGGCTATTGGTCAGTTTCCTATAGTTGACCGATAGAGCTCGACCGATTGAGACAGGGCAGATGCGACCGATGGAAGGGATCTAATTTGAAGAAGGAAGTCATTTGTGGACTGATTCCGACCCTTTACCAGAAGACAAGAGATTCGCGGTATGGCTTCAGAAGAGGTATTCATTATACAGATATCGTTTAACGAATTGCCCGATTGCCGATTCACTGCGCCTACCTATCTTCAATCACCCAGGAATGTTCACTTGGCCGCCTACCAATGATGCCTTTCACTTTCAGACAGTTCCTCGCGCATGAAAGGACTTCACTTATAAAGTCAAGATAAGAAAGGATGGTCTACGATCAGGGAATGCCTTTTTTGTTAAAGAGAATTGGCCGCAGAGAGAGCGCCTATCTCTCATAAGAGAAGGAGAGCCACTTTTTTTTAGAGTATATTAATGAGTAGGACTGAAATTCCAAGCGCTCCTAGCTCAGAAACCACACACAGACAAACACATGGAGGCCCATAAAACCCAACAATAATAGACTAACAAATATACGTGACATACACTTCCTGTGTGAAGTTTTCATCTTAATGAATCAAAGCTCTTTGTAAAATGCTACTTTTCTTTCTGCAACAAGTAAGAGTACTTTTTCTTATCATACACCCTTATGAATGAATGAATCAAAAAAATGAGACTCCTAAACTGGCCCCCCTCCTCTGTTTCTTCAAAGACAGAGGTACACATCACAGGAAAAAACCCCAAAAACAGAAAGAGAAAGAAGTAAGTCAAAAAATAGGAAATACTGCTAGATGGCTACCAGATTAGCAGCAAAGTACGCTTTTAGTTCCTTTTGGCACAACAAAACAAGGTAGTAATACGGGAGAAGGTGGTCCAGTAATCTTCTCCAGCAGGGTGGCCATAGTGAGATAGAGTGGTGAAACTGGGTTCCGAATAAAAAAAAACAGAGCGAGCGGGGAAGGCAAAAGCTATGACATTGGAATCCGCTTCAAGGTAAGCCCCACTCCACTGAATTGGAGAATTCCAGAACACGTATCAGAGAGTGCTCCAATGGCAGTGGGGCACAATTGAGATAATTTCGACGATTAGAAAAGAAAAAGAAGAAGGTTAGTGTTCAATGAGCTCGAGATAGCTGCCTGATGAGAGGAAGGGACGCCGGGTACAATCTTTCTTTGGTTCCAGCCCCCCGGTTACACCAAAGCACACCAGTCAACACTGTACTATAGCGCTTACACCTGTGAGTTGGCAAAATAATATCGTATGTTAATAAAAGACCTGAGTTGGCGAAAAAAAAAAAAAAAAAAAGCTAACGCTAACTAAGTGTTTAGTTACCATGCCCAAAAGCCCCATGCCTTTCCTGGTTGGATAACCAAATCCAACCGGCGATTTCCTACAAGTTTCTCTTTTTTTTGGGGGAAGCTAAGAAAGGACAAAGAAAAATGAATATCATGTTTACACCGATCGGATTTCAAAAAGTCCTTCGACCCTTACCTTTTATTCATTCTATGATTCTCCTTTCTACCCTTGTTTTGACTACCTGTCTCCTGTCTCATTGGATTGGCTTTGATCCCTACCTTATTATAGAGAGGGTCAAAGGTTCTTTTTTACTCCATGCCTTACGTGCTCTTTTTAGGCTCTTTGGTTTGGAAATACCTATCCTTCTTCTTTCGCTCGTCGCTTTGGTAGGCGGTTGCAGCAGCTTTCAAATGGAGGATAATTCCGCTGGAGGAAGGGCGGTGGATTCAGGGTCGGGGTCGGATAATTGGCAAAAGTACCTCAACTTATCCGAGGAAAATGACTCCGCCGCATCAGCCTCTCCCCCGTCGTCCTCTTTTTTCAGAGGACTTTCGGACATGTCCCCTGCACCGGACCTTGGGGAGGAAGTGCAGCAAGTGAGCCCTACTCATTCCATTTCCCAAACGGATCTATGGAATTCACCTTCCTCGTCGGCTCCAACCCCAGGTCAGGATAATCAACCGCCCCTGATCCCAGAGCTCCACCCTCCGCTTCTCGATGACGACACCCGTCGAGCGGAGCTCGCGAGTAGGTTAAGAACCGTTTTATGGGGGAAAGCTTATAGGGAAGAAATGATAGACTCCGTTGTTGATACGCAAGTGCAGATTGAAAAACATATTCAAGCTGCACTTGTGGGACGGGACTATTCGGTTGAGTCTCTTCTTGCGAAGAGGCACCAGATCAGGGGGCTCATCTTCTCCCCAATGGGAGAAGCGCTTAGTGAAAGGACTTACGCTTTGCACCTGAAGGAGATTCTCCAGTTGGGTACAGTGCAAAGCCTTCCATTTCGGCGGGTTGAAAGGGCCATAAAGGACTTTAATCTCTTTCTTGAACTTGAAAGAGCGTAAATTCTTCCTTTTTTGATCCCAATTTCCCACTCTTTCTGTGAGGCAAAACCTCACCACACTACACTACACTTCGACACAAGAGAAGAGGACCGGGCGCTTTGTATCTTCGGGATAGGAGTTGGCGGTCTTCTTTAAGAGAACTTCAATCTAATACTCATTATGGATCAACTCATGTTTCCACTCTATTTTCATTACGAGGATGTATCACGTCAGGATCCGTTGCTCAAACCGAATCACGCCAACGTTATGGAAGTTCCTGGATCGTGTAAAATAATAGTAGTACCAAAGACAGCACCTTCTATCAAAAATGGAAAATTGGCTATGGAGATTCCGTGCGGCCAGAAATTAAAACAAAGGGCTTCAACAGGAAAGTCGTTTCGATCCAATCCATTCTTGGGGTCAAATAAAGACAAAAAAGGATATGTCAGTGACCTAGCACGACAAAGCACTCTCCGAGGGCATGGAATGTCACATTTTTTGGTCAGAATATCCACAGTAATGTCTCTGTTAGATTCTCCGCTCGAAATAAGGGAAAGGTCAATTCAATTCTCGATGGAAACGGAATTTTGCGAATTCTCCCCCGAACTGGAAGATCATTTCGAGATCTTCGAACATATTCGAGGGTTCAATGTTACTATTGTAACTTCGGCCAACACACAAGATGAGACTTTACCACCGTGGAGCGGCTTTTTGCAAAAAGATGAGGGGGAAACTCAGTAAGATGTCGGAGAAGCGAAATATACGAGATCACAAACGTAGATTGCTCGCGGCTAGGCTAAATATGAATTGAGACGAAAGCTTTATAAAGCCCTTTGTAAAGATCCCGATCTTCCTAGTGATATGCGGGACAAACATCGTTCTAAGTTGTCCAAGTTGCCAAGAAAGAGTTCCTTTGCACGAGTAAGAAACCGATGTATTTACACGGGTCGCCCTCGTTCCGTATATGAGTTCTTCCAAATTTCTCGTATCCTTTTTCGTGGATTAGCATCTCGAGGTCCTTTGATGGGCATAAAGAAATCGTCTTGGTAGCAACCACCAAACCAATAGAACAAGGGTTCGCTCCGCAGCAGGTCTACAAGCAAGGTAAGTAGGTCCATTACCAGCCGGCTCCGGACCGAAAAGACCTAACGGACTAATCCCTTATCTAGGATCGTAGATGCTAACGGGGCGGGAATCGAAGTGGGGGACCCCTCTACCGCCTGTGTCTATCTCCTGTCAAGTATGCTCCCCAGACATAGACTACGTACAGGGTAGTACTCTTGGAAAGATAGAATATCACCGCGTGAACATAACATGTAATGTTGTTACGAATGTAACTCCCGAAGGATCGACCACTATTCTAAATATAGTAAGGCGGAGAACTGTTGTTCAGTGGAGCGCCGGAGTGCGGAGGTTGTTCCCATCATTGAAGTCAGGGTGTGGGACTGAGCCTTCCGAATGAGAAAGAAGAAAAGTGCTTAGTTTCGTTGGAAAAACCAACGCAAATATCATATTGACTTTCTCTCGCCCTACTTCTAAAGATAGATAGAAAGGGTTGGAGAGAATTTCAGAAAGTCATTCTCTCCTTTCTAAAGCTGCGCAAGGCGGCCCCCCCAGAACAAAGCCCACCCCTCTTTTCCCCCCTTTAATGAAGGACCCTCGCCTCGCTTCCTATTCATTTGTGGGTCTGGACCCTATTTTTTTTTTTCAATTTCGAGAATCAACCAACGGAAAAATCCGTAGCCCAGGTGACTCACAGCCTCCCTCTCGCCCAAATAAATGAAATGGGATGAATCAAATCAATAAGCTTTTTGATTGATTCAGGGCGCAGCGAAGCCAAATTCAATCAAGGAAAGGGGGCTTACTTTTCCTGAGGCTGATTCATCCTATTCAAATTTAGCTATGCTAATGGAAGAGGAAAAGTTTTCAGATGAGATGGACCCCCAAGAGATGAGCGAGAACCCCCAATTGCTTAGGGGTCGCACTCTGTCCCGCTTGGTGGACGAAATCTTCTCTCCTTTTTGAATTCTTTCTCCCACACACCCTTTTTGCCCTCTTTCGCCGAGGAGGAAAGAATAATCTTCCAAGCGGACAGAGACCTAAATTTCCATTAGATTCATTCCTAAGCTTGCTTTGTTGCAGCAAGATGATCAGTCCGAGAGTGCTGGAGAGAAGAGAAAGCGGTAAAAACCTCTCTTATTCGGTCACCGAGAAGTCGGACGACTCTTCAGTAACCCAGGGTGATCCGACCCCTTCGACGCTTTTTTCGCTGTATACCCCCTCCATCCTTCGGAGGTGGAAGAAAGGGTACTCACATTTTAATACATAGTAGGGCCCCAGAACGCTAAAAGGTGGGGGAACAAGAGTTGTCACGATAGAAAAGAGAAAAAAAGAAATGACTATAAGGAACCAACGGCTCTCTCTTCTTAAACAACCTATATCCTCCACACTTAATCAGCATTTGATAGATTATCCAACCCCGAGCAATCTTAGTTATTGGTGGGGGTTCGGTTCGTTAGCGGGTATTTGTTTAGTCATTCAGATAGTGACTGGCGTTTTTTTAGCTATGCATTACACACCTCATGTGGATCTAGCTTTCAACAGCGTAGAACACATTATGAGAGATGTTGAAGGGGGCTGGTTGCTCCGTTATATGCATGCTAATGGGGCAAGTATGTTTTTCATTGTGGTTCACCTGCATATTTTTCGTGGTCTATATCATGCCAGTTATAGCAGTCCTAGGGAATTTGTTCGGTGTCTCGGAGTTGTAATCTTCCTATTAATGATTGTGACAGCTTTTATAGGATATGTACTACCTTGGGGTCAGATGAGCTTTTGGGGAGCTACAGTAATCACAAGCTTAGCTAGCGCCATACCTGTAGTAGGAGATACCATAGTGACTTGGCTTTGGGGTGGGTTCTCCGTGGACAATGCCACCTTAAATCGTTTTTTTAGTCTTCATCATTTACTCCCCTTTATTTTAGTAGGCGCCAGTCTTCTTCATCTGGCCGCATTGCATCAATATGGATCCAATAATCCATTGGGTGTACATTCAGAGATGGATAAAATTGCTTCTTACCCTTATTTTTATGTAAAGGATCTAGTAGGTTGGGTAGCTTTTGCTATCTTTTTTTCCATTTGGATTTTTTATGCTCCTAATGTTTTGGGGCATCCCGACAATTATATACCTGCTAATCCGATGTCCACCCCGCCTCATATTGTGCCAGAATGGTATTTCCTACCGATCCATGCCATTCTTCGTAGTATACCTGACAAATCGGGAGGTGTAGCCGCAATAGCACCAGTTTTTATATGTCTGTTGGCTTTACCCTTTTTTAAAAGTATGTATGTACGTAGTTCAAGTTTTCGCCCGATTCACCAAGGAATATTTTGGTTGCTTTTGGCGGATTGCTTACTACTAGGTTGGATCGGATGTCAACCTGTGGAGGCACCCTTTGTTACTATTGGACAAATTTCTCCTTTAGTTTTCTTCTTGTTCTTTGCCATAACGCCCATTCTGGGACGAGTTGGAAGAGGAATTCCTAATTCTTACACGGATGAGACTGATCACACCTGATTAGTGAGAAATTCTTACACCAATCATTTACGAGTGGGTATTACACCAAGAATTTACAAGCGGATCGAGGAATGAAGGGAGAGGAATTTGAATAGAAAGAAAGAGACGTATTTCGAATTAGAGTAAGGGCACGCTAAGACATTCCTTTTCGTGCTTTCGATCTGCTTACTTTGAATAAAGAGAAAAAAAAAAAAGAATAGATAGGCGGAAAGGCTTTACACAAGACCACAGAGCGAGAGAGAGAGCCTTCGCTTACCTGCTTAACCGTACCCTCCTATCGTACCTATATAGCCTTTCCTTCAGTTATATCCAGTTTCAGTTCTGCTTCCAACTACCGATGGGAGAAGGCTTGGACGTATAGCAAGATTAAATAAGAGGTATTGCATACGGGAATGATATATGAAATGAAAGGTTGGAAACAGAGCTGGAGATGAGCGCTAGCCAATGGTTAAGACTTCAGAAAGCACCTTAGCAATTACCAGTAATGCCCCTATCGACCTCAGTCTTGTTTTTTGCTAGCTTGAGTTCATAACTTTACTATTTATCATTAAACGTAGAATATCCCGACTTCGCTAGCCAGAACGAAATGGACATATGAGCGATCGATTACGAGAGCTCGACCGATCAGACCGGGAAGAAGAGAAAGAAAGGTCAATCTCCGAAAGGCCTTCGCAGAGCTGAGCTTTAGGGGGTAATACTTTTTGTGGTCTTGCACATGGAAAAGTCAAGTATTCTACGCAGGCTTGATTTACCGGAATTTTTGCTTCAAAGAATGCTTTCAAGCTAGGAATTTAAGCACGGATAGCTTTATTTGACAATTAGCTGGAAGTCGGGTATGCCTATTCAACATAGACTAAGGCGCTGGGTAGATCGTAGATTGCCGGGTATGAATTCGATTCTAAGTCGGAGAATGCCCATGAATAGGGTCTTATTACAGAATCCGCAGTTTAGAAAGTAGCCCTAGACAGATCATTGCTAAGAGGAGAGCTGGGAATTTCTTGCTAATCAGGTGCTATCATCGTATTATAATGATTATTCCGACGTCAGAGCAGACGGGACTACCAATCCCAGAGTGAATTAACCTTGTCTGCACTACCACCTTAGTTTACTAGACCTTGGGGAATTGGCTAGTTACCCTCACTCCGCGTGGCAGCCTACCTACGTTTTGTCTTTTTCCTACGAGACCTTATAGTTTCCCAGCCTTTCTCCGCCTACATGCCCCCCGAAATCAGATTGGCTTTTTTCTTGAGGAAGGTCCATCCGCTTTTGTTTTCGAATAAGACTAAGGCGTGAGCGAGGGTCTCTTTGTGGTGGTCTTTCACCATCTTCCTTTTGTTTTGATTGGCCTATATCTTTGAATCCGGTCTATCGCTATTCCCACAGTCCCTTAGTCCCGTACCGGCTGTCGGTCTATCTCATATTCGCAGAAGAAGGAACTTGCTTAATGCCATGCCGGAAGTGTAATTAAGTAGGCGGCTGGTCGTAGAATAGTCTTTTCAGTAAGTGCTGTTGCAGTTGTAGAACCATTGGCCATTGATTCTTCCTCGCAAACCCTTCATCCCCGCTGTCTAGCTCTCTCGTAGTCCAAAGCTAATTCAATCGTATCCGCCTTTGAGGAAAAGACCGAATAAGTCTTTGAGCCATCCTAATAAATCCTCGTAGGTAATGCTCTTGGTCTGCCTTCAATCAGTTTATCAGCCTAAGGCTTCGCTCTATTACCTGTGTTGTAAGCTTTCCAGTCTTTGAAGTAAGGTTCAATGCTAGGAAAAAAGCTTTTGCTTCGCGGGTCTATCACCCCAATTGATTTTGTTAGGAAATTTTTTATATGAGTATGCCCCTATCCCGTAAGCCTTCCATCGTTGCAAGCCCCTTCCATTCGGCCCAAGCTTTCTTTCGATTACGTCTGCTTCCGATTCTGTTATTCCGTTAGCCTTAGTTAGTCGTTTAGTCAAAGCCGTACGTATGCCCCTTTCGAATCGTTCTATCATTCGAAGTAGGAGCTGGGGTTGCGGGCAGAGAACTATTGGTATAGCGAGTTCATGTGCTTGCAGTTGGGTTACTACCATCCCCCTAACCATTAGTATCACACTCTGTGAAGTGTCTCTCTGGTATTGGGATAACTTCAAGCCCCTTAGCTCGCTTGTATCGGGGGGAGCTTACTTCACTTCTTTTCTTTAAGTCACTTGCCAGGAGGGAAAGCAGCAGATAAAGAGCACCATCACCTTACTTAACAAAGGGCTTATGCGAAAGAGCACCGCTTCCCCGAGAAGATAATCCGCTTTCCTAAAATCCCTACTTTATTGCTCTAGCTCTTGACTCATATGGCACTGAAATTGGATAGGTTCACGCTTAGGCCTGGTTATGGAAACTCTTTAAGCATAGGAAACTCCAACTTAAACAGGAACTGGCCTGGAACTATATGTAAGGGCACTCTCATCCACTGGCTGCAAGGAAACAACTGGATTGGCTTTTCTAACTCTCTTTAAAAGAGACTGCTTTCAAATTCACTTGCCCTAGAACCTGCTTTTTTTTGATATTGATCTAGAATCAGCTATTCCTAGTTTTTTTGATTATTCCTAGCCAGAGAAATGAAACTAATCTCGAGATCCAGAAACCTATCTATACGCCTAGCCTTAAGCAAAAGAAATCTCGTTAGCCCTACCATAGAAACTATTACCTCGACTTGGATTGAAAGGAAGAACTTAGGACTTTGGGACTTACCCTAGGACTCCAACCCCTAGCATTCCAATTGAAACTCAAGGAGATGGAACTAAACAGGCTTAGGCCCCTTCCCTCTTTCAAGGGGACTAGAGGGAATGCAACTACTGAGACAGCAACTCAAACTAAATCCCGAGAGAAAATAAAAGATTAGTGAGGTAAGGTCTATAGACTGTAAGGCAGAAGGCTTGAAAGGAAGAGCACTCCTACTTACTTTTGGGAGAAATCCTAGACACCTTAGACACCGGATCCTCGGTAGGACTCTTATTTGATAGGCATTAGGGGATTTGAGGTTTTGGGGTTTCACTCGCAGACCCAGCCCTGCTGCTTCCATCAGTCTCCTATCCTAAGTTTCTTTCTCTGCATGAATCAAGTTCTTCGACAGGACCATCCCGACCGAGGGCTAATCATAGATCTACTATGGTCTTTTTTTTGATTCTTTTATCTTATTTCCGGTTCCAATTTCTGGGAGCATTATGTTGAGTCACTCCAAGAGTAGAATCAGCAGCTCACCTCACGTTTTAGGAACCGAGGAATCACACGTAGACGGACCTGAGCATTCTCCTGCTCTACGGAGCCCTCTGGAGCTAGAGTTGGGGCTGCTTGACGCTCTTCTCCTTTCGAGTGAATTGAATTACTTCGGCTCGGATGCCTTTGATCAAATGGAAGGATGGATGCCTGCCTTTAGCGACTTCGTTCGGTCATTCCTTCTTTACTTGTTCGCTATGGCTTGAGAGTTAATCGCACGAGAGAGTAAGTAAGAGATTGAAAAGAGGATCATTGGACCTCGCTCTCGGGCCCAGAGGCAGAGCAAAGAAAGCCTTAGATCTTTGCTTGTTTCGTGGTATGGACCAAAGCAAAGGTTCTGCTGCTATCGACACCTACCCAATTAACCAAAAGTATAATCGATCGAGACCGAAGCTTATGCAATTGTGGAATTCCGTTCAAATAGAAAGCTTTTTGGCCAGTTCAAGGTCAGCCGTGAGCTGTAGGAAAAGATAGTAGCGAACCAGAAGAAATTCCCGTAGTTGCATAAGGGGGACGTTGAAAACATTCCAGCAGATAGTATGTAATACTCTTATCAAAACGAGCACTATACTCTTTCTTAGTTTAGGGCAGAAACATACTCAAGGAACGCAAAGCTAACCCTCAAAATTGAATATTACCTCAGCTCAAAGGTTGTTTACTCAGATATTTCTTATCAAAGCGAGGGATTCGTTTCAGGCGAAATCAAATCAGAAGCAATTTCCGCTCTACCATGAATTGTTGCTATTTCCGCACCCCTGTCCGGTGGTTTGAGAAAGAAAGTCGAGACATTCAGAAAGAGAGTTATGGCATTTCGAGGATTATAATATGGTCCTATTGATTCAATCTTTATGCTTGGCACGGAACTCTTGTTTCGAGTGAAAGGGAGAGCAGTGGCCCGCACCGCATTCACCGGTAAATTTCCCTCTACGGGGCGGGGTGTGGAAAGCACTATAAGTTAGTTGACTTCTCGACCAAAGGTGGTCTAGCTCAACCTCCAAGTAGGAATAGATTCTATGAGTCGTGATCCAGTTAAGATAGGGGGCATTTCTAGCATTGAAAATCCCTATTCTTATTGAATAGTTCAAATAACTAGTTGAACATACCTATTCTTTTCAAGAATAGCCTCCCCTTATCGAAAAGAAGGGCCCGAAGGAGAGAGGACTGGCCTTCTCATCCCCCTAAGGAAGTAGAGCGCGGTGAAAGAATTCCGTCGTTCAGTCGAAGGGGACAGGTTAGCAGCTTCAGGATAACCCGAGCAG